TCAGAATTTTTTTGAACCCCAATACACTTTGCATGTATATATATAATCTAGCGTTTCTAAACAAAAAATGAAAGAAATATCATGTATGTCCAATTTAATTGATCTCAGTTTATTCCTCCTTATTGCTCATAGGAGAACTAAAGTAATAGAATAGGTAGGGATGACAGGATTTGAACCCGTGACATTTTGTACCCAAAACAAACGCGCTACCAAGCTGCGCTACATCCCTTTCAATTGGTCTACAGTTTCATTGTAGAGAATCCCTGTCTTCTTTTCCATAGTGTTATTTCTTCCATTGATATACACAATTTTTATTGTCATTTCTTCTTTTTTTGGGGTACTCATGTCATATAACATATTGTATAACATATAATAAAATAATAAAAGACTTATCTATACCCATATGAGACGTTAAAAACAAAAAGAAGGAGGATTTTCAATGCAAGATCTAAAAACATATCTTTCCGTGGCACCAGTACTAAGTACTCTATGGTTCGGATCTTTAGCAGGTTTATTAATAGAGATCAATCGTTTATTCCCCGATGCGTTGACATTCCCCTTTTTTTCTTTTTAGCTATTGATACGGGAAGGGGATTAGAGATACAATCAAATAGCTGTAACTAATTAATTGCTATTTTTTTTTTTTGAAAAAGACTAAAGTCTATTCAATCTCAGCGAAAATCCCGGCTTAAATTTATATTGATAACGGGGATGGAAATGTGCTCCTAGGGCAACAGTATCATAAAAAATAATTAAATAAGATACTGTACTGCAATTCGAAATATAGTTTGAAATAATTGTATTCCTTATTCTTTACTAATTTTTGACTATTACTCTAGTGATTGTAACGAAATCTTTCATAATTAGATTTAGAGTTAGCAACTTCTATTTTTTCTTTGTTCCTTTCTTATTCGCTTCAGATTGCAAAATGGAAGAGTTGAGCGAATCAAAAACCAAAGGGGGTTCATGGCCAAGAGTAAAGATGTCCGAGTAACGGTTATTTTGGAATGTACCAGTTGTGTCCGAAACGGGGTTAATAAAGAATCAACGGGCATTTCAAGATATATTTCCCAAAAGAATCGACACAATACGCCGAGTCGATTGGAATTGAAAAAATTCTGTCCCTATTGTTACAAACATACGGTTCATGGGGAGATAAAGAAATAGATCGAATGCCGGTCTGTTTGTCACTCTTCAAAGGAACATTTAAAATGACATATTATATATATAATATATATTTTAATATAACTAAAGTAAATCCTAATTTCTATTTCTTCTATTTCAGGTGGATCTAAAAAAAAAAAGAATTAGAACTCAGAAATAGGATTTTCAGGGATAAGGAACAAACAAACCATGGATAAATCCAAGCGACCCTTTCTTAAATCCAAACGATCTTCTCGTAGGCGTTTGCCCCCGATCCAATCGGGGGATCGAATTGATTATAGAAATATGAGTTTAATTAGTCGGTTTATTAGTGAACAAGGAAAAATTTTATCTAGACGCGTGAATAGATTGACCTTGAAACAACAACGATTAATTACTATTGCTATAAAACAAGCGCGCATTTTGTCTTTGTTACCTTTTCTTAATAACGAGAAACAGTTTGAAAGAACCGAGTCGACCGCTAGAACTACTGGTTTTAGAACCAGAAATAAATAGGCTTACTCTTCAATCAAATCAAAATTCCAATATGCTATGAACTCAAACCCAGATGGATATTTTGTTCGAAAAATAATCAAATCAAAATTTAATTTTCCTGTTGTAATAAAAAAAAAGAATCAAAGAATCGGGGAAGAATAAAAGTTTTTTTGTTTGAGCGAGTTAACTCATTTTGACGACTTTATCATCTTATCAATTTTTTCTTTAATTTATACTATATCTTCCCGGAGTTCATTCTCCGGGGAATGTCATTTAAGTTTTTCGGTAAATTCCTTACAATCCTTTTCCTCTATGATCTCATTAGAAATCATATAAAGACAATTCCTATTTAATATAGCTATTTGTGCAAGTATTTTACGATTAAGAAGCAATTTACTCTTGTACAGATCATTTATAAATTTACTATAACTATAGGATACCTTATTTTCGCGAATTACTGCATTTATCCGAGTGATCCACAAACGACGAAAATCCCTCTTTTGCCTATCTCTATCCCGATGAGCAGAAACCAAAGCTCTTATTTTCTGTTGAGTAATAGTTCGAGTAAGTCTTGAATGAGCCCCCCCAAAGCTTGATGCAAATAAACGGATTTTTGTTCGACGTTTACGAGCTACATATCCTCGTCTAATTCTGGTCATTGAATAAATGAAACTTTGCTGAATAACTAATTGATTTCCGTTCTTTTAGTTATTATTTTCCTCTTTACTGGTCGATTAATAACAAAACAGATTCTTCCAATGTATAAAATAAAAATTCCAATGGCTTTGGCTACTATAACCTCCCCGACCACTATATATATTTTTTTTCATTTCACCGCACAAAAACATAGTAAATATAAAACTAAAATTTAAATGGATATGGATAAAGAAATAGTGGTTCCATCGTTTCTATGGTTACTTCTTAAACGGTGAGGTCCTTTCTATACACCGGAACCCCTTCCTTCATTTAATCAACATTATTGGTAACTTGTACAATTCACATCCTTTGGCTCTACCCATGAATTAGATTATTTAGTAATAGGTCTTTCACAATGAGATCTAACCCATACAGTAACGGTATTTAATTATGAAAGTTAGCTAGGTAGCTGACCCTGTTAGTCCGTTTTTGCAAGAGTGGGAACATAATTTTTCTGCTTATATATTTCCCCCGCTTAATGGATAACCATTTCTTACCAAAGGGGAATTGCTTCTCATCTTAAATTCAGGTGATTGGATTTGCACCAATGGAAACCATAAATGGAATACACAGGGAGATAATGGATCTTTTTGATTTGTAGATAGTGAGTGGAATTCTTCCATTGTATCCTATCCTATTCATATTCTATTTCTATCCTATTCACTGGTATTGATTGATCATTGATACTGGAAACATACAGTTTGTCTTTTTTTTGTGTCCCAGCCCTAGCTCATGATCTAAACGTGTCGCACATACACCCTAGTACATGTTCCTCGGCGCTGAGGACATCCCCGAAGAGCGGGGGATTTCGTGACATTTCTTATTGGCTGTCGTGTATTTCTAATAAGTTGCTTAATGGTTGGCATGCTAGATCGTATACATAATAGGCTGGTTGAGATCGATCCTAACCGGATGATTATGAATCGCTTTTTTTTTTTAATCTATTTATATTTAATAGAATATTAAACCCGGTAAGAATCTAAAGAAAATCTCAACACAACATATAGTAGGGATTTCAGCGAAATCCTTCATTCAACCGCTACAAGATCAACAATTCCATGAGCTTGGGCTTCTGTTGCTGACATAAAAACATCTCTTTCCAGATCTTCGGATACAACCCATAAGGGTTTGCCCGTTCTTTGTACATAAACCCTTGTGATGGTTTCGCGCAGTTTCAGTAGTTCTTCCGCTTCCAAGATAAATTCTCCCGTTTGTGCCTCATAAAAAGAGGCTGCGGGTTGGTGAATCATTACCCTGATGATAAATAAATGGTTTCTCTATCTTGCAGGATGATGAGGTGCAAACAAAAAAAAAGAATTGAAGAACCGTACGGGCATTTTTTGTGCAGTGCATACGGCTCTCTAATGGAATTTACTTTTACCTTACAGCCAGAGAAAATCTAGGATCGATCAGACGCAGATCGGTAAATGATCCAATTACCACCCTTCCTTTCGGGGGAGTTAAAAAATACTATGATGGTTCCGTTGCTTTATATATTTATTTCGTCTGTGATTCAGCAATCCCAAAGTTTTTTTGAGCTAAGGCAAAAAATGAATCTTTTCTATAAAAAATAAATATTGTTAAAACGCTTCCGGTGTGAAAACAAAAAAAAGTTTGTGCCGCTTAAATGGACTACCCCAAGATAAAATCGGAATATCTTATTATCTCATACTACTCTTTCGATACATAATTTAATGTAAAAAAAAAAAGAGAGTTTTATCATATCAAATTCGAAGTGCCATGCTATTATTACTTAATATTACTGCTAAGGCATAGTTTTTTTTTCTTTCAAATAAAAAACTCAATGGCGCCAAGCGTGAGGGAATGCTAGACGTTTGGTAATTTCTCCTCCGACCAGGATAAAGGATCCCATTGAAGCGGCCAATCCCATGCATATTGTATGTACATCTGGTCTTACAAATTGCATAGTATCGTAAATAGCTACTCCTGGTATTACCCATCCTCCGGGAGAATTTATAAACAAATAGAGATCTTTGGTATCATCCTCTATACTGAGATATACCATAAGACCAATAAGTTGATTTGAGATCTCACTATCAACCTCTTGGCCTAAAAAAAGCAATCTTTCTCGATAAAGTCGGTTGATTAGGATAAAAAACGATCCCTTAGGAACCGTACATGCACCTTTTGAGGCATACGGTTCAAAAAATCGCGGAAAAAAGATCAATGTATAAGATTCTAGCCCCTTTATTTTGGCTTAGAGTAGGTTCTATCTAACTTTTAACAAAGGAACCCTTTTTCTTCCATAAAAAAAAAGATAAGTTTTTGCTCGTTTTCCTATAACCTATAATACGAAATTCACTACACTTATCAAACAAACTTCTCATTGATATATTGTTTCATCGAGATCCAATCCAAATTACGATGTAATTTTCTTGTTCCTGAAGGGGCCCCTTCCATTTTTTTAGGTTTATGCTCTACTCCAGGTAAAGATTTCCCCGATTTCTATTTGCACATATAGGATAAATGCTCCCAATACCACTTCTTTTTTGAATTCATTTGATGCCTTTCTTCCGTCAAATAGTTGAGGTATTCAGCATATTATTCTATTCGATTAATTAACACTTTGAGATCACCCCTCTTTCTAATTTTATAATAAAATCGTTTATGATACAAGTAGTAATCGCCGATCTATTACTAATTGGGTTTTTTCTAAACGGAGCCTGGATACTTCATTTTCTTGGTCCAACCAAGCCAACCATAAATAAGTTTTCTTGAGATGGTAATATTAATCTGGATCCCCCCAAAACGGATCTAATTGCACCTCACGCGCCAAATTTTTAATAAATTGATTGGGTGAAACAAGGGATATCTCGATCGAGGGAGAGAACGGGGAAATCCCATATGACCCAATATATCTGACAAGCCGCACTATACGTCAACCCAAGATGCATCTTCCTCTCCAGGACTTCGAAAAGGTACTTTTGGAACACCAATAGGCATTAACAAAAAATGAAGTACTATATTTCACTTTGATGTGGAAACGTAATAATGGGTTTAATTGTCTTCATAAAAATTGGCCGTTATTCATTTTAGCCATGGTCAGAAAGGAAGACAGAATTAATAAAGTAACTAATAAAAATAGGTCTTTCGAATGATGACTAAGTATGGATGGATTCACTCATAGAAAATGGGCTCAACCCACCATTGCGTATTGGGGCTTATCGGGTATAGAATAGATCTGCTTCTCTTTGTTCCTACGAACAGAATTGTTTGATTATTGCCAGCAGAAGAGAACAAATATTATCTCCTGCTCGGAGAGCATCCACTGAAGGGGGGAGGTCCATAGTATCGTTTTTAAAATGCAATAAAGTTACATAGTCTTTATCTTTCTTTGATAAAAAGGGGTATTTCCATGGGTTTGCCTTGGTATCGTGTTCATACCGTTGTATTGAATGATCCCGGTCGGTTGATTGCTGTCCATATAATGCATACAGCTCTGGTTGCTGGTTGGGCCGGTTCAATGGCTCTATATGAATTAGCCGTTTTTGATCCTTCTGATCCCGTTCTTGATCCAATGTGGAGACAAGGTATGTTCGTTATACCCTTCATGACTCGTTTAGGAATAACTGATTCGTGGGGTGGTTGGAGTATCACAGGGGGGGCTGTAACGAATTCAGGCATTTGGAGTTATGAAGGTGTGGCCGGAGCGCATATTGTGTTTTCTGGCTTGTGCTTCTTAGCAGCTATTTGGCATTGGGTGTATTGGGATCTAGCAATATTTACTGATGAACGTACAGGAAAACCGTCTTTGGATTTGCCCAAGATTTTTGGAATTCATTTATTTCTTTCAGGGGTGGCTTGTTTTGGTTTTGGCGCATTTCATGTAACAGGTTTGTATGGCCCTGGAATATGGGTGTCCGATCCTTATGGACTAACTGGAAAAGTACAATCTGTAAATCCAGCGTGGGGTGTGGAAGGTTTTGATCCGTTTGTTTCGGGCGGAATAGCCTCTCATCATATTGCAGCGGGTACATTGGGCATATTAGCGGGCCTATTTCATCTTAGTGTTCGTCCGCCTCAACGTCTATACAAAGGATTACGTATGGGCAATATTGAAACCGTCCTTTCCAGTAGTATCGCTGCTGTCTTTTTTGCTGCTTTTGTAGTTGCTGGAACTATGTGGTATGGTTCAGCAACTACCCCCATCGAATTATTTGGTCCCACTCGTTATCAATGGGATCAGGGATACTTCCAGCAAGAAATATATAGAAGAGTTAGTGCTGGACTCGCTGAAAATCAAAGTTTCTCAGAAGCTTGGTCTAAAATTCCGGAAAAACTTGCTTTTTATGATTACATTGGGAATAATCCGGCAAAGGGGGGGTTATTCAGAGCGGGCTCAATGGACAACGGGGATGGGATAGCTGTTGGATGGTTAGGACACCCCATCTTTAGAGATAAAGAAGGGCGTGAACTTTTTGTACGTCGTATGCCTACCTTTTTCGAAACATTTCCAGTTGTTTTGGTAGATGGAGACGGAATTGTTAGAGCTGATGTTCCTTTTAGAAGGGCAGAATCAAAGTATAGTGTTGAACAAGTAGGTGTAACTGTTGAGTTCTACGGCGGCGAACTTAACGGAGTTAGTTATAGTGATCCTGCTACTGTTAAAAAATATGCTAGACGTGCTCAATTGGGTGAAATTTTTGAATTAGATCGTGCTACTTTGAAATCTGATGGTGTTTTTCGTAGCAGTCCGAGGGGTTGGTTTACTTTTGGACATGCTTCGTTTGCTTTGCTCTTTTTCTTCGGACACATTTGGCATGGTGCTCGAACCTTATTCAGAGATGTTTTTGCTGGTATTGACCCAGATTTGGATGCTCAAGTAGAATTTGGCGCATTCCAAAAACTTGGAGATCCAACTACAAAAAGACAAGTAGTCTGATATAATATAACATTGTTATCGTATCTTTCGAATCTACTTTTTTTCTTTGACTTTTGCTCTTTCTTTAGGTAGGAAAATAAACAGGTATGGAAGCTATAATTGTAAACCACGATCGAATCTATGGAAGCATTGGTTTATACATTCCTTTTAGTCTCGACTCTAGGGATAATTTTTTTCGCTATCTTTTTTCGAGAACCCCCTAAAGTTCCAACGAAAAAGGTGAAATAAATTATTTTTCATTTTCTCAATTGAAGTACTAAGCCTCCCTATATTGGGAGGCTTAGTACTTTAACTAGAACTAGTCCCCGTGTTCCTCGAATGGATCTCTTAGTTGTTGAGAGGGTTGCCCAAAAGCGGTATATAAGGCATACCCAGTAAAACTTACAAGTAAACCAGATATAGAGATGGCGACTAGGGTTGCTGTTTCCATTATTATATAATTTCAAGACCACAATGGATCTATGATAAGATCGTTTATTTACAACGGAATAGTATACAAAGTCAACAGATCTTAATTAAAACAATAGGATTTATGGCTACACAAACCGTTGAGAGTAATTCCAGATCTGGTCCAAGATCAACAAATGTAGGGGGTTTATTGAAACCATTGAATTCGGAATATGGTAAAGTAGCTCCTGGATGGGGAACCACTCCTTTGATGGGTGTCGCAATGGCTCTATTTGCGATATTCCTATCTATTATTTTGGAGATTTATAATTCTTCCGTTTTACTGGACGGAATTTCAATGAATTAGAAGATCACAAGAACTGTGAAGTCTTAGCTTTTCAATACAAAGTGAATCCTTTAGGGGGCTCGGATTTCTAGCCCATATTTATATATTTATTTTGATTTTGGTAGTTCGACCGCGGAATTTCTTTGTTTCTGTAGTTCGGAATATGAGTGTGTGACTTGTTATAATTGATCCTATTGATAGTACAGAGAATGGGTCTGCCATCTTCATAGAGATGTGTTTTATCGCGTCGGATATTTAGTCTATTATCTGAAACACAGAATATATGAAATCGAGCACGAAATATTTAAACTATGATTCATACTTAATATTCAGACCCCGCGGCCGGACTAAAAAAAATGCAAAGAATTAAGTATAAATTGAAAGATTTTTCTTCTTTCAAACGCCTCTTTATGCTTTGCTTAGTTTAAGACGAACTATTTCTTTGGATTTTCAGTCATTTTATGATATATATCTATTAATTTAATTAATATTCATTGAATAAGTGATGATACAATGGTTTTTACTCAGAGAATCATTGGACTTAGCTTTAAGGTTTTATTGAATCATCGTGGTTATAGTATGAATCTGAGGTTTCAATCGATTCATAGGGTCTTAACAAGAGAATTCCTATAAAAAATAAATAAATACAAAGACATATTAATTAAAATTAATTAAATTAAACACAAATAAAAATAATAAATCAACGAAAGAAAACAAAATAGGGAAATAGAAGATTCAAGAGGCCTGTAACGATCTATATAAAGCAATATAAAGACGAATGAGCCGACTTGATATTTTGGCATTATCACCACAAAGCTTTCGGTTTTTTTTTTTCATATCTTCAGAGAAGAGATAAGATTGAAGCAAAGGAGAAACTAGAACTAGTAAGAAGTTTCAAACCTTCTATTTATTCTATATCCGTTTCAACCAGTATTGAGGTGTTTATGTTTGAGCTGTATGAGATGAAATTCTCATATACGGTTCTCAGAGGGGGAGTCCTCTTGGGTTACCTATCTCAATAAAGTCTATGATTGGTTCGAAGAACGTCTCGAGATTCAGGCGATTGCAGATGATATAACTAGTAAATACGTTCCTCCTCATGTTAACATTTTTTATTGTCTAGGAGGAATTACCCTTACTTGTTTTTTAGTCCAAGTAGCTACGGGATTTGCTATGACGTTTTACTATCGCCCGACCGTTACTGAGGCTTTTGCTTCTGTTCAATATATAATGACTGAAGCTAACTTTGGTTGGTTAATCCGATCAGTTCATCGCTGGTCGGCAAGTATGATGGTCCTAATGATGATCCTGCACGTATTTCGGGTGTATCTCACCGGTGGATTTAAAAAACCTCGCGAATTGACTTGGGTTACAGGTGTGGTTCTGGGTGTATTGACCGCATCTTTTGGTGTAACTGGTTATTCCTTACCTTGGGACCAAGTTGGTTATTGGGCAGTCAAAATTGTAACAGGCGTACCTGACGCTATTCCTGTAATAGGATCGCCTTTGGTAGAATTATTACGCGGAAGTGCTAGTGTGGGACAATCCACTTTGACTCGTTTTTATAGTTTACATACTTTTGTATTACCCCTTCTTACTGCCGTATTTATGTTAATGCACTTCCCAATGATACGTAAGCAAGGGATTTCTGGTCCTTTATAGACTTTATAGAAAAGATCATAGATATTTGTAATCACTCAGTTCTCAATTTTGGAGTATTTCATTGCTACAAGTATGGATTATTGAAAAGAATAAGACATGGTTTGGATATTTTCCTTCAACTCCACAATCACAATATTGTGTTATTTATTTGACACGAATAGTTGAAGTTAATTCTCCGAAGAGAAAATGGATTATGGGAGTGTGTGACTTGAACTAGTGATTAGGCCATGCAGATATATGTTATCTGCCACATTGGAATTCAAAAAAAATGTGTCTTTGTTCCAACCACCGCGTAAGCCCCATACAGAGGATAGGCTGGTTCGCTTGAAGAGAATCTTTTCTATGATCAGACCCAAAAACCATGCCGT